TTAGATTGAATGGATAATTGGCTTTGACTTATTTATCTATGTATTTATTATATATATATTTATTTGAATATATTATGTATTTGTTTATGTATTCATTTGAATATATAAAGAATATATAAATATTTTTCCATATTTTACTTATATTGAACTTATAATTTCTATTTTTAATATAAATTTATAAATAGAAATTATAAATAATAGAAATTATAAATAAAATACAAAAAGAAATTCTTACTTTAATCTCTAATATTTTTACTTTAATCTCTAATCAAGAACGTGTAATAGGACGTCTTCGATTGTTTCATAGAGCCAATCGGAGACGTAGATCAAATGGGAAAGGTGGGAAAGAAAGAAATAAGGGTATGCGGTAGATAGTGATCTATCTTGATTCTATATTTTTATACTGTTTATTTAATAAAAAATAAAATGAAGGGCACCAAAAGAAAGAATAGGTTTTATTATTACTACATGTTAGTAACAGCCCTTTGCTACTTCAATCAAAGGGCTGTCCCGCGTATTTTGCTGGTGCTTAATGTTTTCCGATTATACCAGAAATCTTATAATTATAAGAACGTGTTATAATTGGATTTATTGGATTGTTTTATCAACAGTGTTGGGTCAGAACCCCCCGTTGACTCTGCGCCAGTGATTTTTTTATTATTAGTGAACAATAATTGAATAATTCCTTCATATTCATAGAGATAGAGGACATAATTCACATGGATATAGTAAGTCTCGCTTGGGCTGCTGTAATGGTAGTCTTTACATTTTCCCTTTCACTTGTAGTATGGGGCAGAAGTGGACTCTAGAAGTACTGCTAATTGAATTTAGGAACCAAACTGTATCAATTTTTTTTATAGATCTTCCTGCAAAGCCTTTTTTTATTTTAATTTCACTATTTAAATTAAAATTCCATTTTGAAATGGAAATAAAAAACATCTTCATTTCGAAACGGTATTTGATTCTAGTGGAGTAATGGATTCTATGAATAATATATGAACTCTTTCAATCAAACAAATATTGCAATTATTCCCATGTTTGTATTTCGAAAGGAATACAAATGGTAGGAAATTGATTCCAACCGTATTCTTCATAACTTTTCTATTTCGATGACCCGACTCTTACCAAAGTTATATATGGGCAATGGGAAAGAACGGAACCTTTTTTTTTTTTTTTACTGTTCAAAGAGAAAAGAAATCTGTTATTACATGGATACACATTTTTTATGGGAAACAACATAGTGGTTGTCCAACGAGATACTACAACTCCACATAATAAAATATTGTCTTGGGCGAGTCACATATTGCGCACTTACCGCTTGTTTTATTATGTGGTTTATTATTTTATAAATTTTATTTATGCTGTGCTTGCTTTATTGAACTCATTTCATATCATGGTTCAAACGTTAAAAATAGGTGAGGTTTACTAATCCTTTTTGCAATCCGAAGAAGTTCCCACGGAACCCCCCGGAACCTCTGTCAACTGCTCAATCAATTACTTCTTTGTCGGAATGCTAACAAACAGATTACTTGCTTTTATTTTATCCATACCCTTTTTTCCTTCATTGGTTTTTTTCTTTCTTTCAATGGATATCGGGATTCATATTAAAAAAAATCCGAAATACAGGAATTAGAATCGTACGAATAAGAGTTGTCTTTCGATTACTTCCGATTATTAATTGGAATCAACACAAATTAAATAGAACTAGATGAAGAAATAGAATTGGGACACGACACTATGTAATTTATATATGGAATTGATATCTATATATCTGAAGATAATAATGTAGATTGATATATATTAAATTAACCTGTATCTTCAGACAGTAAACTTTATAAAGTACAATGACAATACTAGATAGTATGGTAGAAAGAAAAATATGAATCTTTCTTTCTACCATACTATCGTCTCTCATAGAATACTGCTGATTCTATTTTGTTCATTTCATTCATTTAATACGCGAAATTGGAATCTTTTTCGTTTTATTTCTTTTCTTCAATCATTGATAAGAACTAAAAAGTCAAGTTTAATTCAAATTAATCGCTCTGACTTACTGTTTTTACGTATATTATAAGTAAAAAAGCAGTAGGAACTAGAATGAACAGTGCAGTAGCAATAAATGCAAGAATATTGACTTCCATAATTTCATCGTTTCATTTTTATTTAATTGGCAATAACTCGGGATTTAATCCCATAGAGATGATAAATCTTTCGTCTGTAAATTCAATGGGATGAATTACGTCTCGATGTAATCGAATCGGATCAATATCATGAATAACAATATCTGGGCTATCAAATCGATTCATCGTCAAGAATTGAATAGTATAACATAGGAAGATCTTTTATCCATACCGACTTCAAAGGTTTATTCCTGATCCAATCAAAAATTCCTTTAAATTAATTTAAATTTCAAATTTAAATTTTGATTTATCATTCTTTTCCATTCTTTTTTTCTATAACTTACCGCCTTCCTTGTACAATCATCTGATGAAGTATCATCTAACCGCCTTTACACTTACCTTACCGTTGATTTTAACCAAACCCAAACAAACAATCGAAATGAAAAAAAAGAGGGATCCGGTTGGGAATGAAATTCGGCTATTTGTACTCCCTTTCACAGAAAAATGGAGAGACGAATTGATGTATTTTTGTTATTTTATTGGATTTGGATCCGTCGGGACTGACGGGGCTCGAACCCGCAGCTTCCGCCTTGACAGGGCGGTGCTCTGACCAATTGAACTACAATCCCAAGGAAATAACAGAATAAAATAAAGTGTACAGTATACCTATTCTTAATGATTTCATTCAAACCCTTTCGATTTAGATTTTCGATTAGAATTGTCATGTTGGAACAGAGAAGCGAGTGATATATTTCTATCCATATGGATATGCGCTTTAGCGAAAGCGGCGTGGATTACTAATAATCTTTTCGTTATTGCCAAATCAATTGGATAATCAATCTTTCAATGAAAAAGTTCGTTTTTCTTTATTTTACTCTTGTCCTTAGCCTTTACACTTACCGATCCTGATATGAATCTAGATCATTAGAAAAATAAGAATTTGTTGGAAAAAAAAAAATAAATTAAATAGAGTAACTAAATAGTGGTAGAGATATATCAAAAAATTTTACTTTTTTCCTATTGGGATCGAGCATTTCGGGAAAACAACAAATGGGTTATATCATGGCGGATCGGCGAATTATTGGGCCGAGCTGGATTTGAACCAGCGTAGACATATTGCCAACGAATTTACAGTCCGTCCCCATTAACCGCTCGGGCATCGACCCAGGACAGGAAGAAGCAATTTCATGCTTATTAATAGTCCATGATCAACTTCCTTTCATAGTACCCTACCCCCAGGGGAAGTCGAATCCCCGCTGCCTCCTTGAAAGAGAGATGTCCTGAACCACTAGACGATGGGGGCATACTTGCCCGACCGCCATCATACTATGCTCATAGTATGAATAGTTTTTTGAAATTGTCAATATACAATATAATAGAATGGGAATGGTATGACTCAATACAAAGGATAGCACTTTTCGGTGAGTAATTGGTCTACCAGAAAGGGGGATTAAACCCCATTCTTACGCTTTCATTCATCGATTCACTCATTGTTAAGATTAGGCGGGCATATTTCTACCTCACACTAAGACAGGAAATTCAAATAAAAAAACGATAAGTTATTGAATTTTTTTCTCTAAATTTTTTTTGGTTCAGAGGACAGGCCAAATCTCTTTATCAACGATTGCTTCGATAAAATATTTCGGAGCTATGTTGAATTGGTAGGTACATGTATCAATCAAATGAATTTCGTTATAATGGAAAATACTGGAAAGAAATTAGGGTCGGCCGGTCTAAAAACAATTCATTGCATTGATATTTATCAAATCCAATATCAATAAACCTTTTTTTACCTACACTTACTAGTATATTCTATAACTCACTAGGTAAATCAAATTGAGCGTTCCTGAATGACCCACTATGCGTCTAAGATATATCTATTACATAGATTATAACGTATAAACGTATAAGATATGTCTATAAACATATAACATATAATAAGTATATACACTAAACTCATAGTAACTAGCGGCTTATTCAGGAGTTGAAGTAAACGGGCCCTTTTAACTCAGTGGTAGAGTAACGCCATGGTAAGGCGTAAGTCATCGGTTCAAATCCGATAAGGGGCTTTGGTTTTTTCATAAAACTCCAACGGCAGTATTCATATTTATAGAGATATTGTTTCCATTTGTAATAAAAAAGTAACAAACCATAAAATGTAATTGTAATATAATTAATTTTTATATTTTAATTCTATTAAATACTAATGAAGTGTAGTAATTTCTAGTAATTATAGTTATAAAGTTGAACATTTGTTATTATGTTTATTATATTGTTATAAATATTATAATGATAAGTTTATAATGAATAATGCTAAGTTGTCTACTTGAATCTACAAATATTCCTATTACTTTATTCTATTATTCCAATCAAATCAATTAGAAATCAACAAAAGAAAAAGTAAGTGGACCTAACCCATTGAATCATAACTATATCCACTATTCTGATATTAAAATTCGATTAGAGATAAAATTGGAACAGTGGATCTTTTTTTTTTCATTTTCATATTTCTTTGGACTACGCGGGAATCTGTCGATATTTCCGATTAAATCTTCTTGTTTCTAGATGTTGTATAGGAATGCCATTCCATTCCCTTACTTTACAGCGAAAGATTTATTCCAAGCACAACATACATAAGAGGCGTTTAAAATACCTTTCTTTGATTCCAGCACACAAGACAAGATCACTTTCGATTTTATTATATATATTTCATAATTTATATTAGATACTTAGATAGATATCTATCAGATCGTGGTTTCATGTAACAAATATTTCCATCCATATGGATACATACAATATTTTTGTTCCGATAATCGGATGGAAAATGGATGCAAGAAAGAGACTTTTATTTATAGTCTCCTATTATTAAATTCAATACCC